GCTAGTGTAGCTTAACCCAAAGCATAGCACTGAAGATGCTAAGATAAAAATTAACATTTTTTCACAAGCACGAAGGTTTGGTCCTAGCCTCAATATTAGTTATAACCTAACTTACACATGCAAGTCTCAGCATTCCGGTGAGAACGCCCTAATCAGACCCTAAAATCTGATTAGGAGCTGGTATCAGGCACATTACAAATAGCCCATGACACCTCGCTCAGCCACACCCCCAAGGGAACTCAGCAGTGATAAATATTGCCCCATAAGCGCAAGCTTGAGCCAATTAAAGTTATAAAGAGTTGGTCAACCTCGTGCCAGCCACCGCGGTTATACGAGTGACACAAATTAATATTCAACGGCGTTAAGGGTGATTAGAAATACCTCTATTAAAATAAAGTTCAGATTCCATCAAGCTGTCATACGCTCTTATGTACAAAAATATCAATCACGAAAGTAACTTTACACAAAACAGAAATTTTGACCTCACGACAGTTAAGACCCAAACTAGGATTAGATACCCTACTATGCTTAACCATAAACATTGTTATTATGAATTACCTTAATAAACCGCCCGAACACTACAAGCGCTAGCTTAAAATACAAAGGACTTGGCGGTGCTCCAAACCCACCTAGAGGAGCCTGTTCTATAACCGATAATCCGCGTTCAACCTCACCACTTCTTGCCCCTTCCGCCTATATACCGCCGTCGTCAGCTCACCCCATGAGGGTTTAACAGTAAGCACAATGACCTTCATCCTCAATACGTCAGGTCGAGGTGTAGCGAATGAAGTGGGAAGAAATGGGCTACATTCTCTTTCTAGAACACACGAACAGAAGCATGAAAAACTTCTAAAAGGTGGATTTAGCAGTAAGTAAAATTTAGAACATTACACTGAAACCGGCTCTGGAGCGCGCACACACCGCCCGTCACTCTCCTCGAAAAATAACCATAAATTACATAAAAAACTTTAAAATAAAGAGGAGGCAAGTCGTAACATGGTAAGTGTACTGGAAGGTGCACTTGGATTAACCAAAATGTAGCTAAAACAGTAAAGCACCTCCCTTACACTGAGAAGATACCCGTGCAACTCGAGTCATTTTGAACTATAAAGCTAGCCAAAACAAACTTATATCATCCCACCATTACTTAATATTCACCCTAATCACATAACCTTAAAACATTTTACCCTTCCTAGTATGGGCGACAGAACAGAATCCTCGAGCTATAGAAACAGTACCGCAAGGGAAAGCTGAAAAAGAAATGAAACAAATCACTAAAGTACAAAAAAGCAGAGACTTACCCTCGTACCTTTCGCATCATGATTTAGCAAGAACAACTAGACAAAAAGCTTTTTAGTCTATCCTCCCGAAACTAGACGAGCTACTTCGGAGCAGCACACCAGAGCCAACCCACCTCTGTGGCAAAAGAGAGGGAAGACTCCCAAGTAGCGGTGACAAGCCTACCGAGTTTAGTGATAGCTGGTTATCCAAAAAAAGAACTTAAATTCTGCATTAATTCTTCAACACGGTAAATAAAAAATCTTTAACAAAAACCTACCTGTAAAAATTAATAGTTATTCAAAAAAGGTACAGCTTTTTTGAACCAAGAAACAACTTTATTAGGAGGGTAATGACTATAACAATTAAAGGATAACTCCTCAGTGGGCCCAAAAGCAGCCACCTGTAAAGAAAGCGTCACAGCTCAAGCCTGTTATACCCCAACAAATACCTGCAATTACCTCAAAACCCCCTAAACATTTATTGGATTATTTTATCAAACCAATTATAAAAGAAATTATGCTAAAATGAGTAATAAGGGACTAACTCCCTCCCCACACACTAGTGTAAGTCAGAAAGAATTAAATCACTGACAATTAACCGATGCCAAAATGAGGCCCTTGTGATATAAAACCAATAACAAGAAAACCCCACCCAAAATATCGTTAACCCTACACAGGAGTGTCCTAAGGAAAGATTAAAAGAAAATAAAGGAACTCGGCAAACACAAACTCCGCCTGTTTACCAAAAACATCGCCTCTTGCTTTACCATCATGTATAAGAGGTCCCGCCTGCCCTGTGATTTATTTAACGGCCGCGGTATCTTGACCGTGCGAAGGTAGCGTAATCACTTGTCTTTTAATTGAAGACCCGTATGAAAGGCATCACGAGAGTTTAACTGTCTCTATTTTCTAATCAATGAAATTGACCATCTCGTGCAGAACCGAGAATAAATACATAAGACGAGAAGACCCTATGGAGCTTTAAACACTTAAGTTAATTTAAAAAACACAAACTACCACCCTCGGGCATAAAATCAACATAATCTCTAACTTAACTTGTTTTTGGTTGGGGCGACCAAGGGGAATAACAAAACCCCCTTATCGAGTGTGTGAGAAATCACTCAAAATTAGAATTACAATTCTAACTAATAGAAAATCTAACGAACAATGACCCAGGACCCATCACTCCTGATCAATGAACCAAGTTACCCTAGGGATAACAGCGCAATCCTTTCCTAGAGTCCCCATCGCCGAAAGGGTTTACGACCTCGATGTTGGATCAGGACATCCTAATGGTGTAGCCGCTATTAAGGGTTCGTTTGTTCAACGATTAACAGTCCTACGTGATCTGAGTTCAGACCGGAGTAATCCAGGTCAGTTTCTATCTATGATGGTATTCTTCCCAGTACGAAAGGACCGGAAAAATGAAGCCCATGCCCCCAGGCACGCTTCAACCCAACCTGTTGAAATCAACTCAAACAGGTAAAGGCTGCCACTCCCAAACCAGAGAGAATGGTTTGTTAGGGTGGCAGAGCCTGGCAAATGCAAAAGACCTAAGCTCTTTGATTCAGAGGTTCAAATCCTCTTCCTAACTAATGTTAGACCTCATTCTCCTCTACATTATCAACCCATTAGCCTTCATCATCCCAATCCTCTTAGCCACGGCCTTCCTCACTTTAGTTGAACGAAAAATCCTAGGATATATACAATTTCGTAAAGGTCCAAACGTGGTAGGTCCATATGGCCTGCTACAACCAATCGCCGACGGACTTAAATTATTTACCAAAGAACCAGTACGCCCATCTTTCTCCTCACAATTCCTATTTTTAATCACCCCAACCATCGCCCTAACCCTAGCCCTACTAATATGAATACCCTTACCCCTCCCCCACTCAATCCTAAACCTAAACTTAGGCCTACTATTTATCCTAGCAATTTCAAGCCTAACAGTTTACACCATCCTAGGCTCAGGTTGAGCATCAAACTCCAAATACGCCCTCATAGGAGCTCTCCGTGCAGTCGCACAAACCATCTCCTACGAAGTAACCTTAGCCCTAATCCTATTAGCCCTAATCATTTTCACGGGAGGCTTTACTCTACACACATTCAACCTAAGCCAAGAAACCATCTGATTGATTATCCCAGCATGACCCCTAGCTATAATATGATATATTTCAACCCTAGCAGAAACCAACCGAGCACCCTTCGACCTCACAGAAGGTGAATCCGAACTAGTCTCAGGTTTTAACATCGAATACGCAGGTGGCTCATTCGCCCTATTCTTTCTAGCCGAATACTCTAACATCTTACTAATAAATACCCTCTCCGTCATCCTATTCTTAGGCACATCCTATAACCCCCACACTCCACAACTCACCACCACAAACCTAATACTTAAAGCAACTATATTAACTCTACTATTTTTATGAATCCGAGCCTCCTACCCACGCTTCCGATACGACCAACTTATACATCTCGTATGAAAAAACTTCCTACCAATAACACTAGCCATAATCTTATGACATATTACTCTACCAATCGCCACAGCCAGCCTCCCACCAATAACTTCCTAAAAGGAAAAGTGCCTGAAAAAGGGCCACTTTGATAGAGTGGATTATGAATGTTAGAGCCATTCCTATTCCTCACATTAGAAAAATAGGATTTGAACCTATTCTCAAGAGATCAAAACTCTTAGTACTTCCAGCTTATACTATTTCCTAACCAGTAAAGTCAGCTAATCTCAAAGCTTTTGGGCCCATACCCCAAACATGTTGGTTAAAATCCTTCCTCTACTAATGAACCCACTAGTCCTCTCCATCGCAATCCTTAGCTTAGGATTAGGTACTACAATAACATTTATTGCCTCACATTGACTACTAATCTGAACAGGCTTAGAAATCAACACAATAGCCATTATCCCCCTTATAATCTATCAACACCACCCACGAGCAACCGAAGCTACCACAAAATATTTTCTCACACAAGCCACCGCCTCCGCCCTCATCCTATTCGCTGGAACTACCAATGCCTGAATAACAGGGCAATGGACTATTACTGAAATTATTAACCCAGCCTCCGCCACACTTCTCACTATCGCCCTAGCATTAAAAATCGGAATAGCACCCATACACTTCTGATTACCAGAAGTGCTCCAAGGACTTAACTTACTCACAGGACTTATCATTTCTACCTGACAAAAACTAGCACCATTCGCAATCCTTCTTCAACTACATCACCTTCTCAATCCAACACTACTCTTATCTATAGCAATCTTATCCATTATTATCGGTGGTTGAGGAGGCCTTAATCAAACACAACTACGAAAAATTCTAGCATACTCATCAATTGCTCACATCGGCTGAATAACCGCTATTCTACACTACGCACCAAACCTCACCCTCCTCAACCTGATCATCTACATTATTATAACATCATCACTATTTCTACTACTCAATAATAACAATGTCACAAAAATTAATTCATTCGCCATCTCATCAACTAAATCACCATTACTGATTATTTTAACTATACTAACCTTGCTATCTCTAGGAGGACTTCCACCCCTCACAGGATTTATACCCAAATGACTTATCCTCCAAGAAATAACCAAACAAAACCTATTTATCCCAGCTACAATTATAGCCCTAACAGCACTACTCAGCCTATTCTTCTATCTACGACTATGTTACTCAATCACCCTTACATTATCCCCCAACCCCACCATCTCCTCATCATCATGACGAACAACAACACATCAACCAAACTTAATCTTAGTATTAATATCATCCCTATCTATTCTCCTCCTCCCACTCACCCCCATATTCCTCTCACTAACCACCTAGAAATTTAGGTTTAAACAAACCAAAAGCCTTCAAAGCTTTAAACAAGAGTGGAAACCTCTTAATTTCTGCTAAGACCTGCAAGACTTTATCTAACATCTCCTGAATGCAACTCAGACACTTTCATTAAGCTAAGGCCTTACTAGATAAATAGGCTTCGATCCTACAAAATCTTAGTTAACAGCTAAGCGTTCAATCCATCAAACTTTTATCTAGGCTTCTCCCGCCGCTTAACAGAGTAGAGGCGGGAGAAGCCCCGGGAGAAGCCTTATTCTCCTTCTCGGAACTTGCAATTCCGTGTAACTTATACTGCAGAGCTACTGTCATCTGATAAGAAGAGGACTTTAACCTCTCTTTACGGAGCTACAATCCGCCGCTTAAACCTCAGCCATCTTACCTGTGGCAATAATTAATCGTTGATTATTCTCTACTAATCACAAAGATATTGGCACCCTTTATTTAGTATTTGGTGCATGAGCAGGGATAGTGGGTACCGGCCTAAGCCTGCTAATCCGTACAGAACTAAGCCAACCAGGCGCTCTATTGGGTGATGATCAAATCTACAACGTAATTGTCACCGCCCATGCCTTTGTAATAATTTTCTTTATAGTTATACCAATTATAATTGGTGGATTTGGTAACTGACTAGTTCCTCTAATAATTGGAGCTCCAGACATGGCCTTCCCACGAATAAATAATATAAGCTTCTGACTTCTTCCCCCCTCCTTTCTACTACTACTAGCCTCAGCAGGAGTAGAAGCTGGAGCTGGTACAGGCTGAACAGTTTATCCCCCATTAGCCGGTAATCTAGCACATGCAGGAGCCTCCGTAGACCTTACAATTTTCTCCCTACACCTAGCAGGTGTCTCCTCCATCTTAGCATCTATCAACTTTATCACGACAATTATTAATATAAAACCACCTGCAATCTCCCAATATCAAACCCCTTTGTTTGTCTGATCTATTCTTATTACAACCGTACTTCTCTTATTATCCCTTCCAGTTCTAGCAGCTGGCATTACCATGCTTCTTACAGATCGAAATCTTAATACAACTTTCTTCGATCCAGCCGGAGGAGGAGATCCAATCCTCTATCAACATCTCTTCTGATTCTTTGGTCACCCAGAAGTTTATATTCTTATTTTACCTGGATTCGGTATAATCTCCCACGTTGTAGCCTATTACTCAGGTAAAAAAGAACCTTTCGGTTACATAGGTATAGTCTGAGCAATAATGGCAATTGGCCTTCTTGGCTTTATTGTTTGAGCCCACCATATATTTACAGTCGGAATGGACGTAGATACACGAGCCTACTTCACCTCAGCAACCATAATCATCGCTATCCCAACAGGTGTAAAAGTATTTAGCTGATTAGCTACTCTTCATGGGGGCTCTATTAAATGGGAAACACCCCTCCTCTGAGCCCTAGGCTTTATCTTTCTATTTACTGTTGGAGGTTTAACTGGTATTGTATTAGCCAACTCATCATTAGACATTGTTCTCCATGATACCTACTACGTTGTAGCCCACTTCCATTATGTCCTATCCATGGGAGCAGTATTTGCTATTATGGCCGGTTTCGTCCATTGATTCCCTCTTATTACAGGTTATACCTTACACTCCGCTTGAACAAAAACACAATTCCTAGTAATATTCGTAGGAGTTAACATAACATTCTTCCCACAACATTTTCTAGGTCTAGCCGGAATACCACGACGATACTCAGATTACCCAGATGCCTACACATTCTGAAATGTAATCTCATCTATCGGCTCACTAATCTCATTAGTAGCTGTAATCATTATGGTATTTATTCTCTGAGAGGCATTCGCATCAAAACGTGAAATTCAATACATTGAATTACCTCATACAAATGTAGAATGATTACATGGATGCCCACCCCCTTATCACACCTACGAAGAACCAGCATTTGTTCAAGTTCAACAGCCCTACTAAGCAACACTAACCACCTATGCAAGAAAGGAAGGAATTGAACCCCCATCAATTGGTTTCAAGCCAACCACATAACCACTCTGTCACTTTCTTGAGATTCTAGTAAAATTATATTACACTGCTTTGTCAAGGCAAAATCGCGGGTTTAAATCCCACGAATCTCAAACATGGCACATCCATCACAATTAGGTTTTCAAGACGCAGCCTCCCCTATTATGGAAGAATTACTCCATTTCCACGATCACACTCTTATAATCGTGTTCCTTATCAGCTCATTAGTTCTTTATGTTATCGTAGCAACAGTTTCAACCAAATTAACTAACAAATATATTTTAGACTCCCAAGAAATTGAAATTGTCTGAACCATTGTCCCAGCACTTATCCTCATCCTTATTGCCCTACCATCCTTACGCATTCTCTACTTAATAGACGAAATTAATGACCCTCACATCACAATTAAAGCCCTAGGCCACCAATGATATTGAAGTTATGAGTATACAGACTATCAAAATTTAGAATTTGACTCTTACATAATCCAGACAGAAGACCTTTCTCCAGGACAATTCCGCCTTCTAGAGACAGACCACCGCATAGTAGTCCCAATACAATCCCCAATCCGAGTTCTAGTCACCGCGGAAGATGTCCTCCACGCATGAACAGTCCCAGCACTAGGAGTAAAAATTGATGCAGTACCAGGACGACTAAACCAAACAGCCTTCATCATCTCTCGCCCAGGAGTATTCTACGGCCAATGTTCTGAAATCTGCGGAGCCAACCATAGCTTTATACCCATCGTAGTTGAAGCAGTTCCATTAGAACACTTCGAGAACTGATCCTCACTAATACTTGAAGAACTTTCATTAAGAAGCTAAACCGGGCCTAGCATTAGCCTTTTAAGCTAAAAATTGGTGACTCCCAACCACCCTTAATGACATGCCCCAACTCAACCCAAATCCCTGATTTATAATCTTCCTATTCGCATGACTATTTTTCTTAATCATTATACCAAATAAAGTAATGTCATATCTATTCAACAATAACCCAACCACAAAAAGCACACAAAAACCTCAACCAACACCCTGAAACTGACCATGAACCTAAACTTCTTTGACCAATTCTTAAGCCCATCACTACTAGGAGTTCCACTCATTACCCTAGCAATTATAACTCCCTGAATCATATTCCCAACACCATCCAAACGATGACTAAACAATCGCTTACTCACCTTACAAACATGATTCATTAACCGATTCACATATCAACTCATACAACCATTAAACTTTGGAGGACACAAATGAGCCTCAATCCTCACAGCACTTATACTATTTTTAATTACCATTAACCTTTTAGGCTTACTCCCATACACCTTTACCCCTACAACCCAACTTTCATTAAATATGGCATTCGCCCTTCCCCTCTGATTAACCACCGTACTAATTGGCATACTAAACCAACCAACAGTAGCCCTAGGACACTTCCTGCCAGAAGGAACCCCAACCCCCCTGGTCCCAATCCTAATTATCATTGAAACTATTAGTTTATTCATCCGACCTCTGGCCCTAGCGGTCCGATTAACAGCCAACCTTACAGCAGGTCACCTCCTAATACAATTAATTGCAACCGCAGCCTTTGTCCTAATTTCCATTATACCCTCAATCGCATTCCTCACCTCCCTCATCCTATTCCTCCTTACAGTTCTAGAAGTCGCCGTAGCAATAATTCAAGCTTACGTTTTCGTCCTCCTCCTTAGCCTCTACCTTCAAGAAAACGTCTAATGGCCCATCAAGCACACCCCTATCACATAGTAGACCCAAGCCCATGACCACTAACAGGAGCAGTAGCAGCCCTCCTCATAACCTCCGGCCTTGCCATCTGATTTCACTTCCACACCCTATCTTTACTATACCTAGGCCTCCTACTACTCATCCTAACCATAATTCAATGATGACGAGATGTCATCCGAGAAGGAACGTTCCAAGGCCACCATACCCAGCCGGTCCAAAAAGGATTACGATACGGAATAATCCTATTTATCACATCAGAAGTATTCTTCTTTATTGGATTCTTCTGAGCCTTTTACCACTCAAGCCTCGCTCCCACCCCAGAACTTGGCGGCTGCTGACCACCCACAGGAGTTAACCCATTAGACCCATTTGAAGTCCCCCTTCTCAACACTGCCGTCCTACTCGCCTCTGGAGTAACAGTCACCTGAGCTCATCACAGCATCATAGAAGGAAATCGAAAAGAAGCTATTCAAGCCCTCGCTCTTACAATCATTTTAGGAATTTATTTCACCGCACTCCAAGCTATAGAATATTATGAAGCCCCCTTCACCATCGCCGACGGTATCTACGGCACTACTTTCTTTGTTGCCACAGGCTTCCATGGACTCCACGTAATTATTGGTTCTTCATTCCTATTAGTCTGCCTGGCACGACAAATTCAATACCACTTCACATCCCAACACCACTTCGGCTTCGAAGCCGCCGCATGATACTGACATTTCGTTGACGTAGTTTGATTATTCCTTTATGTCTCAATCTACTGATGAGGTTCATAACAATTTACTTTTCTAGTATAACTAGTACAAATGACTTCCAATCATTTAATCTTGGTTAAAACCCAAGGAAAAGTAATGAACCTCATCACGTTTACTGTCGCCCTTACGGCCCTCATCTCCCTAATCTTAGCAACACTAGCCTTCTGATTACCTACCCTAAATCCAGACAACGAAAAAATATCCCCATACGAATGTGGCTTTGACCCAGTAGGGACCGCACGCCTACCCTTCTCACTCCGCTTCTTCTTAGTCGCTATTCTCTTCCTATTATTCGACCTAGAAATTGCCCTCCTCCTACCCTTACCATGAGGAGATCAACTTGACTCTCCCCTCATTACCTCCTTATGAGCATCAGCCATCCTATTACTCCTAACCTTAGGCCTAATTTATGAATGACTTCAAGGAGGACTAGAATGAGCAGAATAAACAGATGCTTAGTCCAAATCCAAGACCATTGATTTCGGCTCAATTAATTATGGTGAAACCCCATAAGCATCTTATGTCCCCCATCCACTTCACCTTCTCCTCTGCCTTCGCCCTAAGCCTCATAGGCTTAGCCCTAAACCGCTCCCATATTTTATCAGCCCTTATTTGTTTAGAAGGAATAATACTATCCCTATTTGTTGCCATTTCTCTCTGATCAATAACTATAACCTCCCCCATTTGTTCCCTCACACCAATAATTCTATTAACATTCTCAGCCTGTGAAGCAAGCTCAGGCCTAGCCCTACTGGTAGCTACCACCCGTACCCACGGCTCAGATACATTAAAAAACCTTAACCTCCTACAATGCTAAAACTTATTATCCCCACTATTATACTTTATCCAACCTCATGATTAGTTCACAAAAAATGACTATGAACTGCATCAATCACTCACAGCCTCCTCATCGCATTTACTAGTCTATATTGATTTAAATGAAATACAGAAGTCGGTTGAGACTTCCTAAACTCCCACCTTGGAGTTGATCCCCTATCATCTCCACTACTTATCCTAACTTGCTGACTTCTACCCTTGATAATAATTGCCAGCCAAAATCATCTCAATAACGAACCACTAAACCGACAACGTATCTATATCAACCTACTAATTACTCTACAACTTCTCCTTATCTTAGCTTTCAGTGCCACAGAAATAATTTTATTTTACATTATATTTGAAGCAACTCTAATTCCAACCCTAATTATTATCACTCGCTGAGGTAACCAAACTGAACGACTAAATGCAGGAACCTACTTTCTATTTTATACACTCATTGGCTCCCTACCCCTCCTAATTGCCCTCCTTGCTCTACAAAACAACCTCGGATCACTCTCAATATTAACCCTACAGTTCCCCCAACTCCTAAATCTTAACTCATGAACAAACAAGTTATGATGAGCCGCATGCCTAATCGCTTTCCTAGTAAAAATACCCCTCTACGGAGCACATCTCTGACTACCCAAAGCTCATGTTGAAGCCCCTATCGCCGGCTCCATAATTTTAGCTGCCATCCTCCTAAAACTAGGGGGCTATGGAATAATACGAATTATCCCTATCCTAGACCCACTAACAAAAGAAATAGCATTCCCATTCCTAATCCTAGCTCTCTGAGGAATTATCATAACAAGCTCCACCTGCCTACGCCAAACAGACCTAAAGTCCCTAATCGCTTACTCATCAGTAAGCCACATAGGCCTAGTAGCAGCAGCCATTCTTATTCAAACACCATGAAGCTTCGCAGGAGCAACCACCCTAATAATCGCCCACGGCCTAATCTCATCCACCCTATTCTGCTTAGCCAATACTAATTACGAACGAACACACACCCGAACATTACTTATTACCCGAGGCATACAAATTATCCTCCCACTAATAGCAACCTCATGATTTATCACCAACTTAGCAAACCTAGCACTACCCCCATCCCCAAACCTGATAGGTGAACTCCTCATTATCTCTTCCCTCTTCAAATGATCCCAATGAACTATTATTATTACAGGATTAGGAGTCTTATTAACTGCCTCCTACTCCCTATACATATTCATTATAACTCAACGAGGACCTATTCCCCACCACCTTACACTTATAAATCCATCCCACACACGAGAACACCTTTTAATTTATCTCCACCTAATACCAACACTTCTCCTTATTACTAAACCAGAACTAATTCTGTCCTGAACATCCTGTAATTATAGTTTAACTAAAAACATTAGATTGTGGTTCTAAAAATAAGAGTTAAAATCCCTTTAATTACCCAAGAGAAGTCTGGGACAAGGGAAACTGCTAACTTCCCATACCCATGGTTCAAATCCATGGTTCTCTTAAAGCTTTAGAAAGATAACAGTCATCTATTGGTCTTAGGAACCAAAAACCCTTGGTGCAACTCCAAGCTAAAGCTATGAACTCACTTATCTTCAACACATCATTCCTACTAATCTTCCTAATCCTCTTATATCCATTAATATCATCCATAACCCCCTATAAAATATCCCTCAACCACACCTGATCATCAACCCACGTCAAAACGGCCGTAAAATTATCCTTCTTCATTAGCCTTGTCCCCTTATTTATTTTCCTAGACCAAGGTTTAGAATCCATCACAACCAACTGAAACTGAATAAATCTAGAAACCATAGACATTAATATAAGTTTTAAATTCGACTCATACTCTATTATCTTCACCCCAGTAGCCTTATACGTCACCTGATCTATCCTAGAATTTGCCCTATGATACATACACTCAGACCCTAACCTCAACAAATTCTTTAAATACCTCCTCCTATTCCTAATCACAATACTTATCCTTATTACAGCAAACAATCTATTCCAACTATTTATCGGCTGAGAAGGCGTTGGTATCATATCATTTCTCTTAATTGGCTGATGACTAAGCCGAACTGACGCAAACACAGCAGCTCTCCAAGCCGTTATCTACAATCGCATCGGAGACATTGGCCTAATCATAGCTATAGCATGACTTGCTATAAACCTTAATTCATGAGAAATTCAACAACTCTTCTTCCTCTCTAAAAACATAAATTTAACCCTCCCTCTTCTAGGATTAATCCTAGCAGCAGCAGGAAAATCCGCCCAATTTGGTCTGCACCCATGGCTGCCAGCAGCCATGGAGGGTCCCACGCCAGTCTCTGCCCTACTCCACTCAAGTACTATAGTCGTCGCAGGAATCTTCCTACTCATCCGCCTTCACCCCTTAATCCAAAATAATCAATTAATCCTCTCACTCTGCCTATGCTTAGGCGCACTAACCACCCTATTTACAGCTACCTGCGCACTGACCCAAAACGACATCAAAAAAATTATTGCCTTCTCCACATCAAGCCAACTAGGCCTTATAATAGTAACTATCGGCCTCAATCAACCACAATTAGCTTTCCTTCATATCTGTACACACGCCTTCTTCAAAGCAATACTATTCCTATGTTCAGGCTCTATTATTCACAGCCTTAATGATGAACAAGATATCCGAAAAATAGGAGGAATACATAAACTCCTCCCCTTCACCTCATCATCCATTACAATTGGTAGTTTAGCCTTAACCGGCATACCCTTCCTATCTGGATTCTTCTCGAAAGACGCTATCATTGAAGCAATAAACACATCTTACCTAAACGCCTGAGCCCTTACCTTAACCCTTTTAGCCACATCCTTCACTGCCATTTACAGCCTACGTCTAACATTCTTTTCACTCATAAATTTCCCACGATTTCCATCCCTATCACCAATCAATGAAAATAATCCCCTACTCATTAACCCAATTAAACGCCTAGCCTACGGAAGCATCCTAGCAGGACTTATCATCACATCCAATATACCACCTACAAAAACACAAATTATGACCATATCCCCACTACTGAAACTCTCCACCCTATTAGTCACCATCACAGGCCTTATACTAGCCCTAGAATTAACTAATTTAACCTCCACACAACTCAAAATTCACCCCAACCTCTCCACCCACAATTTCTCCAACATACTCGGCTACTTCCCCCCAATTATACACCGATTACTCCCAAAACTCAACTTAACCTGAGCCCAAACCATTTCAACCCAAATAATTGACCTCTCATGAAATGAAAAAATCGGCCCAAAAGGTCCAATCATCCAACAAACATCCATAATTAAATTATCAACCTCTCCCCAACAAGGATTCATTAAAACATACATAATTTTATCCCTCCTAACCCTTGCTCTATCAATCACATTAACCCTATATTACTAATTAAACCATACGTAAAGCCCCTCAAGATACCCCACGTGTCAACTCCAACACCACAAACAAAGTCAAAAATAACATTCAACCCCCCAAAACCAATATCCCCCCTCCATAAGAATACAACAACGCCACCCCACTAAAATCATCACGAACTATACTTATCTTCATAGATTCCCCACCTATTCAACCTCCCCAACCTCAACTAACCACAAAATTAAATCCCACCCAAAAAAGTACACCAAAATATCCTACCACATAAACTAAAACAGATCAATCACCCCACGACTCAGGATAAGGCTCAGCGGCTAACGCCGCTGTATACGCAAATACAACCATTATCCCACCTAAATAAATCAAAAACAAAATCAAAGACAAAAAAGAACTCCCATACCCCACCAACAACCCACAACCCACCCCAGCAGAAACCACTAACCCTAATGCAGCGAAATAAGGTGAAGGATTTGACGCCACAGCTACTAAACCTAAAATAAAACTTAACATTAAAATCAACATTACATATGTCATCATTCCCACTTAGACTTTAACTAAGACCTTTAATCTGAAAAACTACCGTTGTTATTAAACTACAGGAACCCCAATGGCTACAAACATCCGCAAAACACATCCCCTATTCAAAATTATCAATAACTCATTAATTGATCTACCAGCCCCAAGCAACATCTCCACTTGATGAAACTTCGGATCATTACTAGGCCTCTGCCTAATTATTCAAATCCTCACAGGCCTATTCCTAGCTATACACTACACCGCAGACGTATCATCAGCATTCTCATCCATCGCACATATCTCCCGAGACGTCAACTATGGCTGACTAATCCGCAACATCCATGCCAATGGGGCCTCAATATTCTTCATCTGCGTATACCTCCACATCGCTCGAGGACTATACTACGGCTCCTACCTTAACAAAGAAACCTGAAACATTGGAGTAATTATTCTACTACTACTAATAGCCACCGCATTCGTAGGCTACGTTCTCCCATGAGGACAAATATCATTCTGAGGAGCAACTGTAATTACCAACCTACTATCAGCCCTCCCCTATATCGGAGACATACTAGTCCAATGAATCTGAGGAGGCTTCTCAGTTGACAACGCAACATTAACCCGATTCTTCACATTTCACTTCCTCTTTCCCTTCGTAATTGCAGCTCTGACTATAATTCACCTTCTCTTCCTTCATGAAACAGGTTCTAATAACCCAACCGGACTTTCGTCCAACATAGACAAAATCCCGTTTCATCCTTACTATACATATAAAGATTTAGTAGGCTTCTTCATCCTCCTAACACTACTCACTCTATTAGCCTTATTCGCACCCAACTTACTAGGAGATACAGAAAACTTCATCCCAGCCAACCCCCTCGTCACACCTCCACACATCAAACCAGAGTGATATTTCCTATTCGCCTACGCCATTCTACGCTCAATTCCCAACAAACTAGGAGGCGTCCTAGCTCTTATTTTCTCAATCCTAGTCCTCCTATTAATCCCCATCCTACACACCTCAAAACAACGAAGCCTCACCTTCCGTCCAATTACACAACTACTATTCTGACTCTTAGTGGCAAACACAATTATCCTCACATGAATCGGCGGACAACCTGTAGAACAACCATTCATTATTATCGGCCAAATCGCCTCAATTACCTACTTCTCCTTCTTCCTTATTCTATTTCCAATCGCCGGATGATGAGAGAACAAAATACTGAATCTTTAAAACACTGCCCTAGTAGCCTAATACCCAAGGCATCGGTCTTGTAAACCGAAGATTAGAGATGAAAACCCTCTCTAGAGCAAAACCTCAGGAAAAAGGGACACAAACCCTTATCCTTGGCTCCCAAAGCCAAGATTTTAGATTAAACTATTTCCTGAAAAAGAAAAACCTAACTAAGCCTCAACCTATTTTACGCAAGTTGGTCAGACCACATATTATGTATATAGTACATATATACATAATATGCATATTATACATAAAACATACTATGTTTAATCATCATTAATCTATATACCACTATTATCAATACATTACTATGTTTAATCATCATTAATCTATATACCACTATTATCATTACATACTATGTTTAATCCCCATTAATTTATAATCCCCTATCTCATTACATAATCATAGGGAACATCAATGAAATACACCTTTTAACTTAAACATCCTCATCACCTATTACAGAACATCAAAAAACATAGGAAATTACACTCCACACTTAATACACAGGTTTTTACTCTTAATGAAAACGACTCATATCCAACTAATTATTAATCAACATTAACAGACAATCAACTATTTCCATAACTATCTGATTATTAATCGTAAATTAACCTCCAGAAGAACATACATAAAACATCTCGCTTTAGCGAAGTCTACCCTACATTAATAATACTGACGAATATCTAAAGGCTAATCAATATCATACCATGTTTTGTAATAGGGACCTATTACAAAACACTCTTCTCCTTGATAACCATCTCTTGGCACTCAAATGTTTCATAACATAATATCCTTAATCGAGCATAACAGTACTATCCATTTTCCATTCATTCCGTAACCAGGCTATAGATCTTTCAGAGCGTCACTTTGTCTCACCTCCCGGACTTTAATTGCCGACTCAACGTCTGTTACACTCAGTGACTGTCCCAGTGACATTAGGCACCCTCGTAAGGCATCTCACCCGTAATCGCGGCTAGTTGGCACTCCATCTCGTCTAGTTCCCTTGTAAGGCATCTCACCCTTAACCGGCTCCTGTTCCGCGTCATAGTTCCCTTGTAAGGCATCTCACCCTTAACCGGCTCCTGTTCCGCGTCACGGCTCGGGTGAGCCTTGATCTTCCTGTACGCGTTCCGCGTACAGTATTCTCAAGACTCTATACCCTCTCCTACGCTACACGACGGACCGGGGGAGATACTATCTTTCCTCGACCTTTTTAGTTTTTTTTTGGGGGCCCCCTCCGGGGGCCAAGTCTAGGCATTAGCATCAATTGCGTCCGGCTCTTTCAGGTAAGTTAGTAATGACCTCGACACTTAAATTATCTACCAGCTACACTTGCTCGCCGGAAATTCATTCGAAGACTACTCAAGAAGATCAAAGTCAGGTTAATAGACAAACTCCTAAACGATATCCTTTTGGAGAATTTAACAATTTAGTTAAAAAAAACATTATTAAATTTTTTAAAAAAACCAAACCTCGAGAAAAGACTAATAAAGTGGAGTCAGGCGAAATCAAGGTACTGTCCAAGCCGATTTGAAGAGGGAGATAATTTGAAAAGTGCTTAAAATAATTTTCTGCAAAAACCCCCCCTCCCCCGTACGCACACCCGGATGATTCCTCGAAAAACCCCAAAAACGAGGGCCGAAGTGTACTTTTCACATGCGAGACCTGAAAAAAAAATTAACGTTTTGAAAAGTAGTTTTCAATCTCTGCAATAATGGGACAAAAAAATGTTAGTCTTGTATGCGGATCATAAAAATCCAAGAAAAATATTACCGTCTCCAGGACAAAAGTGCAATTTTTAAACAAAAATCATCACTCTCGAACCCGACATACCTATTATACTACATTAAATATAGGTACCATAAACGGACTTCCATAGTGTGTACACACATGCACACCCAAAAATCGCCCACATACAACAGCAAAAAAACGCAAATCGACCCCCACACGCACACACACCCACTTTTTACCTCTCACCTACCCTTTTTACACATAATTTGACAAATTCACAAAATTTGCATAAAAACGCACATTTCTTCTCCTTCCATTTCTAACAT